CTATGGATTAATCACAAGTCGAAATATGGTTAGAGCCCTTATGTGTCTTGAACTTATATTAAATTCAGTTAATATCAATTTTGTAACATTTTCTGATATTTTTGATAATCGTCAATTAAGAGGAGACATTTTCTCAATTTTTGTTATAGCTATTGCAGCCGCTGAAGCAGCTATTGGGCCGGCTATTGTTTCATCAATTTATCGTAACAGAAAATCAACTCGTATTAACCAATCCAATTTATTGAATAAATAGTATTTATTATATAAATAAAAATGGTAATATTCATTAAATTAATTGAAATCGGCAGGTTGGATATGGCTGAGATATGATCGCGGTTGCAAAAACATAAGAAATCAAAGTATTTTGGCCCTCGCTCATAACCGAGTTGAGAAGTCGATTGATTTTCATCACCCATTGATTCGTCTGGTATCTAAATATCGGATTTATTTATAAGTTAGTTTACTAGACCGAAAATTTATGACGTTCAAAAACGTATAGATCCAATGTCACATTCAGTAAAGATTTATGATACATGTATAGGATGTACTCAATGTGTCCGAGCATGTCCCACCGATGTATTAGAAATGATACCCTGGGACGGATGTAAAGCTAAACAAATCGCTTCTGCTCCAAGGACCGAGGACTGTGTTGGTTGTAAGAGATGTGAATCCGCCTGTCCAACGGATTTTTTGAGTGTTCGAGTTTATTTATGGCATGAAACAACTCGCAGTATGGGTCTAGCTTATTGATACCTTATATAAAATTCTACTTGAATCCATTTTCTTTTTTTTACCGACAAAATCCGTGCTCAAAATATTTTGAGCACGGATTTTTCTGTCCCAAGTGTATCTTGTCTTTACCACGAACCATTTTCCTTGCTTAACACTAATTGTAGTTTTGCCTATATTTTTTGGTTCCTTAATTTTCTTTCTTCCGCATAGAGGGAATAGAGTAATTCGCTGGTATACTATATCTATTTGTATTTTAGAACTTCTTCTAACGACTTATGCATTCTGCTATCATTTTCAATCAGATGATCCATTAATACAACTAATAGAAGATTATAAATGGATCGAGTTTTTTGATTTCCATTGGAGATTAGGAATAGATGGAATTTCTATAGGACCTATTTTATTGACGGGATTCATCACTACTTTAGCTACTTTAGCGGCTTGGCCAGTTACTCGAGATTCTCGACTATTTCATTTCCTGATGTTAGCAATGTACAGCGGGCAAATAGGATTATTTTCTTCTAGGGACCTTTTACTTTTTTTTCTCATGTGGGAATTAGAATTAATTCCCGTTTATCTACTTGTATCGATGTGGGGAGGAAAAAAACGTCTCTACTCAGCTACAAAATTTATTTTGTACACAGCTGGAGGTTCCATTTTTCTTTTAATGGGAGTTCTGGGTATCGGTTTATATGGTTCTACTGAACCAATATTGAATTTTGAAATATTAGTCAATCAGTCCTATCCTGCGGCTTTGGAAATAATATTTTATATTGGATTTTTTATTGCTTTTGCTGTAAAATTGCCAATCATACCCCTACATACATGGTTACCAGATACCCACGGCGAAGCGCATTATAGTACTTGTATGCTTCTAGCCGGAATCTTATTAAAAATGGGAGCGTATGGATTAGTTCGGATCAATATGGAATTATTCCCTCATGCTCATTCTATATTTTCACCTTGGTTGATAATAGTAGGCGCAATGCAAATAATTTATGCAGCTTCAACATCTCTCGGTCAACGTAATTTAAAAAAAAGAATAGCTTATTCCTCTGTATCTCATATGGGTTTCATAATTATAGGAATAGGTTCTATCACCGATATGGGGCTGAACGGGTCCCTTTTACAAATAATCTCTCATGGATTTATTGGTGCTGCACTTTTTTTCTTAGCAGGAACGACTTATGATAGAATACGTCTTGTTTATCTTGACGAAATGGGTGGGATAGCTATCCCAATGCCAAAAATATTCATGATGTTCAGTAGCTTTTCGATGGCCTCCCTTGCATTACCGGGTATGAGTGGTTTTGTTGCCGAATTAATCGTTTTTTTTGGACTAATTACTAGTCAAAAATACCTTTTATTGACAAAACTCCTAATTACTTTTGTTATGGCAATTGGAATGATATTAACTCCTATTTATTTATTATCTATGTTACGTCAGATGTTCTATGGATACAAGATATTTAATGTTCCAAACTCTTATTTTTTTGATTCTGGACCACGAGAGTTATTTCTTTCGATCTCTATTTTTTTACCCGTACTAGGTATTGGTATGTACCCCGATTTCGTTCTTTCACTATCAGTTGAAAAAGTTGAAGTTATTCTATCTAATTCTTTTTATAGATAGTTTTTTTGAATAAAAAATGAAAATTTTTGAAAATGTTCATTGTAGAATGACAAAAAAAGGCTTTTTCTTCTCTTATCTTAAATAAAAAATGGAATGTGAACTGGCAAAAACCCGGGGAATCACTACAATATTTGATTCCGGCGGTTTGTGCCAGTTCACACAAAGTTTTTTTATCTGATATGTGCTGTACATTTTTGATTCCTATTCGAAAGAAACCCTTTTTGAATTCAATTAGATGTTAATGTAAATGAACCATAACTATGTAGTCCTATTCCTAATAGATTGACTCCAAAATAGCAGACCCAAATTATAAAAAATCCAATAGATGCCACAATTGCTGAATTTATGGCCTTCCATTTTTTATTCGTTCGAGTATGTAAATAAATCGCGAATACAATCCAAGTAATAAAAGCCCAAGTTTCTTTCGGATCCCAACTCCAATAGGATCCCCATGCTTCGTTAGCCCATACTGCTCCAGAAAGAATTCCTATGGTTAAAAAGATAAATCCTAGACTAATAACCCGATAACTCCAATAATCCAATTGTTGAATCAATTGCGCCCTGTAATAATTTCTTGGAGAAAAAAAAGAACTATTTTGTAAAGCATTACTTCGTTCATTCATGTATTCGATTTGACCAAAGAAAAATGACTCGTTTAAATTTAAAAAATGATTACTCGTAGAAAAAAACTTTCTCTTTTTTCTAACTGTAATGACTAGAAGTGATACTGATAATAATGATCCACACAAAAGTGCCGCATAGCCTAATATCATCATACTTACGTGCATTATTAGCCACTCGGATTGAAGAGCGGGTACTAATATTGTAGATTCGTGTATTTCAGTTAAAAGACCTGAAGTAGTAAAGCCCTGGGTAAAAATAGCACTTGGGCCAATTATTATGCTTAGAATATTTTGATTTTTTTTGAAATACGGAATTATATGAATAAGGGAAAAACTCCATGAAAGGAAGATTAAGGATTCATATAAATCACTTAGTGGAAAATGTCCCGAATAGATCCAACGCGTAATTAATAATCCTGTTATACAGAAAAAAGTAATTATTATGCCCTTTTCGGATGATTCATCTAGTTTTATGATTTCATCGACTAAAAAGGTTATCAAATGAATTGTAATTATAATTGAAACGATTGAAAAAGAAATATGAGTTAATATATGTTCTAAGGTTAAAAATATCATAAAAATAAAAGGACTCCCTTAATTATAAAATCTAAATGGTGAATTGAATTCATTATAAGATCTATTTACTTTTTTTAGGAGATTACATGCCGCCACTCGGACTCGAACCGAGATGCTTTAGCACTGCTTCCTAAGAGCAGCGTGTCTACCAATTTCACCATAGCGGCCTGTCTTGAACTCATAATAGCTTATGAATAAACAATCGTCTAGAATTAAGAATTCAATTGGGTTCAATATTTTTTTAGGAAAGATCAAAATTGATCAATAAAAATTCCTTCAAATACCTATTTGAAGGTTCATTATTTTAATTTTAGTTTAAGGTCTTCCTTTTATTGTGTATTTTCTACTCTCTTCGACTTGAACTCTTGTAAAACTGGCCAATCCTGCTATGAATTAAGGGTTAGAACTCTCCAAAAAGATTTTTGTTTTAATGCATTGTTTTTGATTTTAAAAAGTAAAACAAAAGAATTCATTTAAGCAATGATCAAAAATCAAGAATTTATTTTTGATCATTCAAAATTGACACATATTTCTCCAGAATATCTTCACTAAATGTTTTTATGTGGATGGATGGCGAGAACTGTATGGAGTCTATATAGAAAATTACTATATAGAAAATGAAATAAAAAAAAAAGAAAGTAAATGGTTAATTCCACAAAACAAAAAAGAAAACCTTCTCTTATATTACAAATAGGTTCATGAGGGAAATAATACTCCTTGCCTTCTAAATGTAAATACGAAAATCTAAAAAAAGAAAATTAAGTATCTTGTGTTTTTTGTCTTTTAATTCGGAAAGGTAAACAGCAAAAGTTTTATTCTACATAGTCTAAAGCCGGAACGATTCCCATTCCCTATTAATTAACTCAATAGGGAATCGGAAATTGGAATTTAGAAATGAAATAAGTTAATTTTCAAATCAGGACAATTTCGATTATTCCAATATCTTATGTTTTATTACTTATTTTATTTGTTTGTCGCACGAAAAAACTTTTTGAATTTCCGGTAGAAAGAGATTTCCCTAAGGAAAACGCCCTTAACGCTGCCCAATAGCCCTTTCTTTTCCAAAATTTTTTACGAATACGCTTTTTTGATGCAGAAGTACGCTTTTTTGGAACTGCCATTTAAATAAAAATTAAGAGATTACTCATTGGTATAACTGGATGTGAAAGACATTTATTGGTGAAAAGATCTGCGTTTTTCGAATTTATTATGGATTTATTTATTTCTTTTCTAGATAATATTTTTTTTCTAAAAATCTAAAAAAATAAATAAGATTGAGTGAAAGATACGGCAAAATCGCATAAAATATTAGTAATTAAAAAAAAAGAAGACTATTTTGTGTAACTTGTCAAAGTTGGCAAAAATATGCCTAAATTTGACTTGAATTTTGAAATTATAAGGAGACTAGTAATTAATCTCGTTCTTTCATCTGATTTGACCAATCGGAACTTCTTGATTTGAATATTTGAAGTATTTAACAGAAATTCCGAAAGAAGAAGTCAAAAGAAATAAAAATTCAAAAATGATATTTAAGTTAGTTTAGGTTAGTCTATATCTTCATTTTTTTTATTGACGCCCTTCAAAAGAGGTAAGGTCCGGTGAATCGGAAACAATTAATATTAATTAATAATTATTTTTTTATGGAACAGCTATATCAATATGCGTGGATTATACCCTTCCTTCCACTTCCAGTTCCTATGTTAATAGGAGTGGGACTTCTTCTTTTTCCGATAGCGACAAAAAATCTTCGTCGTATGTGGGCTTTTCTGAGTATTTTATTGTTAAGTATAGTCATGATTTTTTCAACCAATCTGTCTATTCAGCAAATAAATAGCAGTTCTATCTATCAATATGTATGGTCTTGGACCCTCGATAATGATTTTTCTTTAGAATTCGGCTACTTGATCGATCCGCTTACTTCTATTATGTCAATGTTAATCACTACTGTCGGAATTATGGTTCTTATTTATAGTGATAATTATATGGCTCACGATCAAGGATACTTGAGATTTTTTGCTTATATGAATTTTTTCAGTACTTCCATGTTGGGATTAGTTACTAGTTCAAATTTGATACAAATTTATATTTTTTGGGAATTGGTTGGGATGTGTTCCTATCTATTAATAGGGTTTTGGTTCACACGACCTCCGGCGGCAATTGCTTGTCAAAAAGCCTTTATAACTAATCGTGTAGGGGATTTTGGTTTATTATTAGGCATTTTGGGTTTTTATTGGATAACAGGTAGTTTTGAATTTCGGGATTTATTCGAAATATTCAATAATTTGATTGATAATAATCAAGTAAATTCGCCTTTTGTTACTTTGTGTGCTGCTCTATTATTTGCCGGTGCAGTTGCTAAATCTGCACAATTTCCCCTTCATGTATGGTTACCCGATGCTATGGAGGGACCCACCCCTATTTCGGCTCTTATACATGCTGCTACTATGGTAGCAGCGGGCATTTTTCTTGTAGCTCGTCTTCTTCCTCTTTTCATAGTTATACCTTCTATAATGAAATTAATCTCCCTGGTAGGCATAGTTACAGTATTATTAGGAGCGACTTTAGCTCTTGCTCAAAAAGACATTAAGAGGGGTTTAGCTTATTCGACAATGTCTCAATTGGGTTATATGATGTTAGCTCTAGGAATGGGGTCTTATCGAAGTGCTTTATTTCATTTGATTACTCATGCTTATTCGAAAGCATTGTTATTTTTAGGGTCTGGATCCGTCATTCATTCGATGGAAACTATTGTTGGGTATTCTCCGGATAAAAGTCAGAATATGGTTCTTATGGGCGGTTTAACAAAACATGTACCAATTACCAAAACCTCTTTTTTATTAGGTACACTTTCCCTTTGTGGTATTCCGCCTCTTGCTTGTTTTTGGTCAAAAGATGAAATTCTTAATGATAGTTGGTTGTATTCGCCGATTTTCGCAATAATAGCTTGGGCCACAGCAGGATTAACTGCATTTTATATGTTTCGGATCTATTTACTTACTTTTGAAGGGCATTTAAATGTTCATTTTCAAAATTACAGTGGAAACCAAAATACCTCTTTATATTCAATATCTCTATGGGGTAAAGGGTGCTCAAAACGAATTAATAAAAATTTTCGTTTATTAAAAATGACTAATAATGATAATGAAAGTGATTCTTTTTTTTCGAAAAAGACATATCAAAGTGATGAGAATGTAAGAAAAAAAACCAGGGGACGTACTTTTATTCATATTGTTCCTTTTCATAAAAAAAATATTTTTTCCTATCCTTATGAATCGGACAATACTATGTTATTTCCTTTACTTGTATTAGTCCTATTTACTTTTTTTGTTGGATTTCTAGGAATTCCTTTTCGTTTTTATCAAGAAGGAACAGAATTCGATATATTATCCAAATGGTTAGCCCCATCTATTAACCTTTTACACCAAAAGTCAAAGGATTCGACGGATTGGTATGAATTTTTCAAAGATGTAACCTTTTCAATTAGTATAGCTTATTTTGGAATAATTTTAGCGTCCTTTTTATATAAACCCATTTATTCCTCTTTCAAAAAATTCTACTTAATTAATTCGTTTGTTAAAATAGGTTCAGAAAGAAACTCTTGGGATAAAATTGTAAACGTCTTATATGATTGGTCATATAATCGTGCTTATATAGATACTTTTTATACAACATGTTTTACTGGCGCCGTAAGAGTCTTGGCTCACTTAACTCATTTTTTTGATAGACGAGTAATTGATGGAATTACGAATGCGGTTGGTGTCATGAGTTTCTTTGTCGGAGAAGGTATCAAATATGTAGGGGGTGGTCGTATTTCTTCTTATCTTTTCTTCTATTTCTCTTGTGTATCAATTTTATTTTCAGTTTTTTTCTCAAAATTTTTGAATCTTGAATTGTCATGATTTTCGTTGATATTGATTAGATAAGACTCTTCAAAAA